GCTCATTCCATTGATTGAAATAGAAAATTTCGGAATAATTTTAGGTTAGAAGAAATTTCCAATCATCGGAATCCCTTTCTTTTCGAAATACAAACACGGGAATCACTGAAATATCTCTTTGAGAGAAAGAGTATGATTCATATCATAGATAACTCCATTGGAGTCCAATGGGATTCGAAATTCAGAGATTTTGATTTTAAATAGTTCAAAACGCGTTGCAGAACGATCTATAAAACAATTGATACGGTTTGATTCCTCAACTCAATTAGTAGTACTTCTAGAGCCCACTTCTTCCCCACACTACGAGTGAAAGGGAAAATGTAAAGACTACCATTAAAGCAGCCCAAGCGAGACTTACTATATCCATGTGAATTATGTCCCCTATCTCTATAAATACGAAGGAATTTTTCCATTATTCCTCCCTAATAATAGTGGAATCCGTGGCGCAGAGTCAAAAAGGGATTCTGACCGAACACTATCGAGAAACCAATCCAATAAATCGATTATGATTTCGAATCGGGAAAGATTAAACACAAGCAAAATACGTAGTAAGATCCGAAGGGAATGGGAACATGTAGGAATAAGAATAATAAGGCCTATTCTTTTTTTGTTTTGTTGACCTTAGTAAGTAAAAACAGACAAGGGAGAAATCACGAAAAACCAGAAATCTCTATCTATTACAGACCTCTATTTCCCCATTTGATCCGGTACCCCCCTTCCCCATTATCGCTCTGAAAGAGGGGGCTTGTCTAGGGGTTGCCGCAAAGAAATTCTTTCTGTTTGCCCCTTTTTCTATAAAAGTCAATTATCAATCCAATCTAATATTGGTTGGATACCTGAGCACTCGGAGATTTTCGCGAGTCCGTCGTATATTGCACCTCCTTCCAAAACTCTTAATTGAATCAGATTTCCTATTCAGGCTCTACAATCTGATTCAAGATCCAGTCATTAGACACTCCCTTAGTAATAGAAGGGAATCGTGAAGTCTTGATAGACCCTCTACCAGTAGATTCGAATATTTCCTTGAATCCTAGATGCGAACGAGCATTCACACTCTTTTTTGTTTAGAAAACCCTCAGACCACATGCTTAGAATCAACAAAGCATTAACATTTCCTCTGCTTCTAACGGGGAAGAATTCTGCAAGTTCTATAAGCGGAACCGAAGAGAAGAAGAGATTTCGAGTTTTTTTGTTGATCAGGCGACACCCGGATTTGAACTGGGGAAAAAGGATTTGCAGTCCCCCGCCTTACCACTCGGCCATGCCGCCAAAATAATACAAAATAGATGAAAATTTTCCCAGATTGCTGAAGTTTTATTGTACTTGGATTTTGACTCCTGTTTTCCTTAATCCTTTTCCTAAAAGAAACACCCTTTTTGGATTTTATCCATCCCTTCGATTGATTGTATAGTATTGGAAAATCCACAATGCTAAAAACATTCTCTGGCTTTTCTATTGAGAAATCAAATGTGGATTTTCAGCCGACAAACTTGAACCATTAACTATTGACTGCTTAGTTCGAATTAATGACGATTCTGGGATTTGAATCGCAAATTGTGTTTTCCTAATGACATAAGAAAATACAAATTGAGACAGAACTAATCAGTATTTATTTTTTCAATCAAAAAATCCTTCTCAATTTCAATTATAACAAAAGATATCAGTATATGTAAACCCCAGAACATAAATTGTTACACAGATATCTATTAATTAGATATATTGTCTATAGGTAATTATCATAAAATTATCCTACTTCACTTCAATTTTGCATTAAATAGAAATTCTCTTTTGATAGAACACGACCCGGACTGTCCCGAATAGAACCAGCAATAAAAGAGAAGTCGGATATTATAGCTATCCGCATACGTGTTTAATAAGTGCAACCCTTCTTATACACTTCAAATCATATTCTATTCAAAAATCAGTAAAGTAGAAATATTTCTCTTCTCTGCGAATCGTTTTTTTTTTGAATAACGAAATCTCTAACATAAAGACGGTTAAGTGCTAAAAAAATGGATCCTATGTTGTTTCTGATTTTTCTGTCTTTGTATTTATCTCCCAAATACCGAATCTTTTTATTTTTCTCAAATTCGAATATGTAATATCATAATAATGGTATAATTGAAATCCTTTTTGTTTTGCTATTATATACAAAACCTTATGACTTTAACTTTTTTAACTTTAATAAGTCTAAGTGACAGAATTCTGTTTCTAGGACTGTTTTATCAATTCCTTTCCATTTTGATCTGTTGCAACTTCCAATTTAAGTAGAAAATTCTCTTTATTCCTCCGTTCAAACGTAGTTCATACATTTCATTCCAAATATGATATGGAGTTGGATAAAATTTCATGTGATTCAGTAAACAGAATAGAAATTCCATCAGTGCTAGATCGTCGATCTAATTCGATGAAGAATGTACTTAATAGTAGAATGGGATTTTTTGATAAATGAGAAATTCAAAATGCTCGGGGATGCAAATGAGGTAATGTCTACAATACC